GGTAAGCGAGTTGATTATTCGGGGCGTTCCGTCATTGTCGTGGGCCCCTCGCTTTCATTACATCGATGTGGATTGCCTCGAGAAATAGCAATAGAACTTTTCCAGACATTTTTAATTCGAGGTCTAATAAGGCAGCGCGTTGCTTCCAACATAGGGATTGCTAAAAGTAAAATTCGAGAAAAAGAGCCCATTGTATGGGAAATACTTCAAGAAATTATGCGGGGCCATCCCGTATTGCTAAATCGAGCACCCACCCTCCATAGATTAGGTATACAAGCGTTCCAACCCATTTTAGTAGAGGGGCGTGCTATTTGTTTACATCCATTAGTTTGTAAGGGATTCAATGCAGACTTTGATGGGGATCAAATGGCTGTTCATGTACCTTTATCTTTGGAAGCGCAAGCGGAGGCTCGTTTACTTATGTTTTCTCATATGAATCTCCTGTCTCCAGCTATAGGGAGTCCTATTTCCGTACCAACTCAAGATATGCTTATTGGACTCTATGTATTAACGATCGGAAATCGTCAAGGTGTTTGTGCAAATAGATATAATCCATGGAATCGCAGGAACTATCAAAACGAAACAGTTGACCATACTAAATATGACCGTACTAACTATCGGTATACAAAAGAAAAAGAACCCTATTTTTGTAGTTCCTATGACGCACTTGGCGCTTATCGGCAGAAACGAATCCATTTAGATACTCCTTTGTGGCTCCGGTGGCGACTAGATCAACGTATCATTTCCTTAAGAGAAGTTCCAATCGAAGTTCAATATGAATCCTTGGGTACCTATCATGAAATTTATAGGCCCTATTTAATAGTAAAAAGTGTCAAAAAAGAAATCCTTTGTATATACATTCGAACCACTGTTGGCCATATTTCTTTCTATCGAGAAATAGAAGAAGCCATACAGGGATTTTGTCGGGCTTACTCATACGACGGTACCTAGGTAATTATGTACTATCTGTAGCTATTTTTGTCTCTCTGGTTCAACTGTTACCTTATAGCAATTCCCGAATTTCTATGTGAATAAAGATCGAGGAAAGGAAGTCTTCGAACCACTGGCTCAAAACTCATTGTTGAATCCTACTAAGCGGAATACGGAGGTACTTATGGCGGAACAACGGGCAGATCTGGTCTTTCACAATAAAGCGATAGATGGAACTGCCATGAAACGACTTATTAGCAGATTAATAGATCACTTCGGAATGGCATATACATCACATATACTGGATCAAGTAAAGACTCTGGGTTTCCAACAAGCCACCGCTACATCCATTTCATTAGGAATTGATGATCTTTTAACAATACCCTCTAAGGGATGGCTAGTCCGAGATGCTGAACAACAAGGTTTGATTTTGGAAAAACACCATCATTATGGGAATGTACACGCTGTAGAAAAATTACGTCAATCTATTGAGATATGGTATGCTACAAGTGAATATTTGAGACAAGAAATGCATACTAATTTTCGAATGACTGATCCTTCTAATCCAGTCCATATAATGTCTTTTTCAGGAGCTAGGGGAAATGCATCTCAGGTGCATCAATTAGTAGGTATGAGAGGGTTAATGTCGGATCCCCAAGGACAGATGATTGATTTACCCATTCAAAGTAATTTACGCGAAGGACTCTCTTTAACAGAATATATTATTTCCTGCTACGGAGCTCGCAAGGGAGTTGTGGATACTGCTGTACGAACATCCGACGCTGGATACCTCACACGTAGACTTGTTGAAGTAGTTCAACACATTGTTGTACGTAGAACAGATTGTGGCACTATCCGAGGTATTTCGGCGAGTCCTCGAAATAGTATGGAAGAAAAAATTTGGATTCAAAGACTAATTGGTCATGTATTAGCATATGACATATATATCGGTCCACGGTGCATTGCTGCCCGAAACCAGGATATTGGGATTGGACTTGTCAATCGCTTCATAACCTTTCAAGCGAAATCTATATATATTCGAACTCCTTTTATTTGTAGGAGCACTTCTTGGATCTGTCGATTATGTTATGGTCGGAGTCCCACTCATGGCGATCTAGTTGAGTTGGGGGAAGCAGTGGGTGTCATTGCGGGTCAATCAATTGGAGAACCGGGCACTCAACTAACATTAAGAACGTTTCATACCGGTGGAGTGTTCACAGGCGGTACTGCAGAATATGTACGAGCCCCTTCGAATGGAAAAATTAAATTTCATGAAGATTTGGTTCATCCCACACGTACACGGCACGGGCATCCCGCCTTTCTATGTTATATAGACCTTTATGTAACTATTGAAAGTCGGGATATTCTACATAAAGTCAATATTCCCCCAAAAAGCTTTATTTTAGTTCAAAACAATCAATATGTAGAATCAGAACAAGTGATTGCTGAGATTCGTGCTGGAACATCCGCTTTAAGTTTTAAAGAAAAAGTTCGAAAACATATTTATTCTGATTCAGAGGGAGAAATGCACTGGAGTACCAATGTATACCATACCCCCCAATACACGTATGGTAATGTTCATCTATTACCAAAAACAAGCCATTTATGGATATTATCAGGAAATCCGTGCAAATCTAATGGAGCACTCTTTTCTCTACACAAAGATCAAGATCAAATGAATCTTTATTCTCTTTCTCTTTCTTTAGAACAAAGATCCATTTCTGACTTCTCAGTGACTAATGATCGAGTGAGACGTAAATCGTTTAGTTTGGATCCTTCCAGGGAGGGGAGGGGGGGGAGGTTTTTTGATTATTCAGTACCTGACAAAAGCATACCCAACGACTGTTGGAATTTTATATATTCTGCCATTCTCCACGAGAATTCGTATTTCTTGGCGAAGAGGCGAAGAAATAGATTCATCATTCCATTCCAATATTCGCAAGAAGGGGAGAAAGAACCAATGCCTTGTTCTGGTATCTCCATTGAAATACCCAAAACTGGTATTTTACGTAGAAATACGATTCTTGCTTACTTCGACGATCCCCGATACAGAAGAAGCGGCTCGGGAATTACTAAATATGGGACCGTAGAGGTGGATTCTCTTGTAAAAAAAGAGGATTTGGTTGAATATCGAGGAGAAAAAGAATTGAGGACGAAATACCAAACAAAAGTAGATCGATTTTTTTTCATTCCCGAGGAAGTGCATATCTTACCTGGGTCTTCGTCCATAATGGTACGGAACAATAGTATCATTGGAGTCGATACAGAGATCGCTTTAAATACAAGAAGTCGGGTAGGTGGATTAGTCCGAGTGGAGAGAAAAAAAAAAAGGACTGAACTCAAAATATTTTCTGGAAATATTCATTTTCCTGGAGAGACAGATAAAATTTCTCGGCATAGCGGAATCTTGCTACCGCCAGGAATGGAAAAAAAAAACTCTAAGGAATCAAAAAAATGGAAAAATTGGATCTATGTCCAACGAGTTACACCTATCAAGAAAAAGTATTTTGTTTCGGTTCGACCCGTAGTTACATACGAAATAGCAGATGGCATAAACTTAGCAACACTTTTTCCCCAGGATTCGTTGCAAGAACGGGATAACGTACAACTCCGAGTCGTCAATTATATTCTTTACGGAAATGGCAAACCCATTCGAGGAATTTCTCACACAAGTATTCAATTAGTTCGAACTTGTTTAGTATTGAATTGGGATCAAGACAACAAAAAAACAAGTTCTATAGAAGAAGTTTTTGCTTCCTTTGTTGAAGTAAGGGCAAATGATCTGATTCGAGATTTCATAAGAGTTGATTTAGTGAAGCCCCGTGTTTTGAATACTGGAAAAAGAAATGATACGGCAGGCTACGGGTTGAATCCTGATAATGGATCAGATTGCCCCAATAGAAATCCTTTTTATTCCAAGATTAAGATTCAATCTTTTACTCAAGATAACGGGACTATTCATACGTCGTTGAATATTAATAAGCAATTACCGCCCTTTCTCATTTTGTCATCATCGAATTGTTTTCAAGCTGGTCCCCTCAAAGTCAATGGTTCGAAATCTGACAATGGAAAAAAAAAATCAATTAAGGAAGATCCCGCTATTTTGATTAGGAATTTCTTCGGGCCCTTAGGGACTATAGCTAAAATTACGAATTTGGATTCACGAAACTATTATCTGACTGATAATCAGATCTTATTAAAGAAATATTTAATACTTGACAATTTTAAAAACCTTTTCCAAGACGTTCTCTATTATTTAATAGATGAAAAGGGTAGAATTTTGAATCCCGATCCATGTAGTAACATAATTTTAAATGCATTCGATTTGAATTGGTGTTTTCTACATCACAATTCTTGTGAGAAGACATTCTCAATAATTAGTCTTGGACAGCTTTTTTATGAAAATGGATCGATATACAAATATAGATCACACATCAAATCGGGACAAATTGTAACCGTTCATGGTGACTCCTTAGTAATCAGATCGGCCAAGCTTCATTTGGCCACTCCAGGAGCAACTGTTCATGGCCATTATGGGGAAATCATTTACGAAGGAGATACATTAGTTACATTTATATACGAAAAATCGCGATCGGGTGATATAACGCAAGGTCTTCCAAAAGTAGAACAGGTGTTAGAAGTTCGTTCGATTGATTCAATATCGATGAATTTAGAAAAGAGGGTTGAGGGTTGGAATGAAAATATAACCAAAATTCTTGGAATTCCTTGGGGATTTTTAATTGGCGCTGAGTTAACCATAGTGCAAAGTCGTATCTCTTTGGTTAATAAGATTCAAAAGGTTTATCGATCCCAGGGGGTGCAGATCCATAATAGGCATATAGAGATTATTGTACGCCAAATAACATCAAAAGTTTTGGTTTCAGAAGATGGAATGTCAAATGCTTTTTCACCCGGAGAACTAATCGGGTTGCTGCGAGCAGAGCGGACAGGACGCGCTTTGGAGGAAACGATCTGTTACCGAGCAATCTTATTGGGATTAACGAGGGCATCTTTGAATACTCAAAGTTTCATATCCGAAGCGAGTTTTCAAGAAACCGCCCGAGTTTTAGCAAAAGCTGCGCTGCGGGGTCGTATTGATTGGTTGAAAGGCCTGAAAGAAAATGTTGTTCTGGGTGGGATGATACCCGTTGGTACCGGATTTAAAGGATTTGTCCGCCGCTCAAGGCAACACAACAACATTTCTTTGGAAAAAAAAAGGAATAATTTGGTTAAGGGGGAGATAGGCAATATTTTGTTTCACCACAGAGAGCTTTTTAGTTCTTGCATATCCAAAAATAAAAAGAAATTTTCATGATACAACACATAAGAGAAATTTTTTACAGGAATTCCAAATTTCTAAAAACGGACTTCTTCGTTTCTTTTAACTAATTCGAATTGAACCAGTCGTTTGATTTGGTATTAAAGATAATACCAAAAGGAAAGCTATTCCCCGTTTTATTTTGGCCTGGGCCGTTGATGCACGGTCTATTTCCGGGAGAAAGTTCCTTCGGAACAATTATTTATTTTCAAGGTACTTTGAAAAAAAAAAAGAAAAAGTGGGGAGAAATGACAAAAAGATATTGGAACATCAATTTAGAAGAGATGATGGAAGCGGGAGTTCATTTCGGTCATGGTACTAGGAAATGGAATCCTAGAATGGCACCTTACATCTCTGCAAAGCGTAAAGGTATTCATATTACAAATCTTACTAGAACTGCTCGTTTTTTATCAGAAACCTGTGATTTAGTTTTTGACGCAGCAAGTAGGGGAAAGCACTTTTTAATAGTTGGTACAAAAAGTAAGGCTGCGGATTTAGTAGCATTAGCTGCAATAAGGGCTCGCTGCCATTATGTTAATAAAAAATGGCTCGGTGGTATGTTAACGAATTGGTCCACTACAGAAACGAGACTTCATAAGTTCAGGGATTTGAGAGCGGAACAAAGGGCGGGGAAACTCAACTGTCTGCCGAAAAGAGATGCTGCAATGTTGAAGAGAAAATTATCTCATTTGCAAACATATCTGGGTGGAATCAAGTATATGACGGGGTTGCCTGATATTGTAATAATCGTTGATCAGCATGAAGAATATACGGCTCTTAGGGAATGTATCACTTTAGGGATTCCGACGATTTGTTTAATTGATACAAATTGTGATCCAGATCTGTCAGATATTTCGATTCCAGCTAATGACGACGCTATCGCTTCAATCCGATTGATTCTTAACAAATTAGTATCTGCACTTTGTGAGGGCCATTCTAGCTATATAAGAAACCGTTGATTAATAATAAGATAAGTCAATAAACTTTTTGAACTCAATAGATTGATTCATTGAATCGGTTACTATATCCCGAATCGCAAAAAAGAGATCAAAATTTCTGAGGATATTATGCGATTCTTTGGTATTGGTATGCAAAATAGCCGATGCAAGTCAAAGTAGGCGAAGCGAGAAAGAGAAGAGATGAGAGAAGAGATGTTGGAATCAAAATAATTCTTTTAAAAGTTCTATTTCTGTCACAGAGGGTAATATGAATGTTCTACCATGTTCCATCAACACACTAAAGGGGCTGTACGATATATCTGGTGTGGAAGTGGGTCAACACCTCTATTGGCAGATAGGGGGTTTCCAAGTTCATGGCCAAGTACTTATCACTTCTTGGGTCGTAATTGCTATCTTATTAGGTTCAGTCACTATAGCGGTTCGAAATCCACAAACAATTCCAACCAATAGCCAGAATTTCTTCGAATATGTTCTCGAATTCATTCGAGATTTGAGCAAAACTCAGATTGGAGAAGATTATGGCCCTTGGGTTCCCTTTATTGGAACTATGTTTCTATTCATTTTTGTTTCGAACTGGTCGGGTGCTCTTTTCCCTTGGAAAATCATACAGTTGCCTCATGGAGAGTTAGCTGCACCCACGAATGATATAAATACTACTGTTGCTTTAGCTTTACCCACGTCAGTGGCATATTTCTATGCGGGTCTTACAAAAAAAGGATTGGGTTATTTTAGTAAATACATTCAACCAACCCCAATACTTTTACCAATTAACGTTCTAGAAGATTTCACTAAGCCTTTATCACTTAGTTTTCGACTTTTTGGGAATATATTGGCTGATGAATTAGTAGTTGTTGTTCTTGTTTCTTTAGTACCTTCAGTGGTTCCCATACCTGTCATGTTTCTTGGATTATTCACAAGCGGAATTCAAGCTCTTATTTTTGCAACTTTAGCTGCGGCTTATATAGGCGAATCCATGGAGGGTCATCATTAACTAGCTTCCCAAAAGTTTCTTTTTGTTTTGGAAAAAAAGCTTATTCCAAAACTCAAGCGTGATTCAAGATAATCTAATGAAGGAATTTATTTATATATAAAAATAGGTATAAAAATCGGATAGATATGATCTATAGAGCAGGAACAAGAAAGATATACGATATTTGGGAATTGTAAAAAAAGGAAAGAGATCAAAAAGATCTTTTTCCTAACCCCCCCCCTTTTTTGGTATATTTCGATCATATCTTTCCACCCAAATCTAATAAATATTCTTTTTCCAAATTTGCTGAGTCAATTACGATATTAGGATTCATATAATATACATTTTTCTGTTATTTTTTTCTTTTCCAACATGTGTTTATAAACAAAAACAACGTTTTTTCCATAGAAAGAAACATTCCTTTTTCAATTGAATCCAATGATTGACCAAAATGGTCTGCAATTGGATAATAAAATCTTGATATAGAACCATTCGATTCTAGCTGGGCTCCCCACCCATTCGTTTATATTTTTTCGGGATTGTAATTGTGTGATAATTATAAAGAAAAAAAAGAAAAGAGTTTACAAACAAAGAAGATTTCAAAAAAAAGTTGATTAGAGGAATTTCGTTAGGTATATGTAATGTCTAGGTTTACATTATGGAAAGAAACAAATGTATATGTAATATGAAAAATTCATTAGTTAGATGTGGACTGCCCATAAACAGATGAATCCGTCTATCGGAAGTCTTTCTATTTGATCTCTGACTGTGTATTTTTATAATAAAGAGATGAAGTCAAGTATATAGAAGAGAACGAACAAAAAGTAAAATAAAAAGTCGAATGAAAGGGTGTTTTGGAATAAAGAAACCGAAGAACTGGAACCATATTCATTTCCAAATAAAGACTACATTAGATAGTAGGAACTATAAACAAACAAGATGCCGAAGCAGTTCTGCTGATTCAGAAATAGCATCATTTTCGTTTTGAGTTCTTAGTTACCTCTACTTGTTTGTTTTTGCTGGGTTAGGACTTAATGATGAAATCAAATGGGAAGCAATAATTCATTGGTTGATTGTATCATTAACCATTTCTTTTTTTGTACGAGGAATAAAATTTATCATGAATCCATTGATTTCTGCCGCTTCTGTTATTGCTGCCGGATTGGCAGTAGGGCTTGCTTCCATTGGACCTGGAATCGGTCAAGGTACTGCTGCAGGCCAGGCTGTAGAAGGTATCGCGAGACAACCAGAAGCAGAAGGTAAAATACGAGGTACTTTATTGCTTAGTCTGGCTTTTATGGAAGCTTTAACAATTTATGGACTAGTTGTGGCATTAGCCCTTTTATTTGCAAATCCTTTTGTTTAATCCTAGAAATTTGAAAAAAAAAATTGCATTTTAGTATTTTATTGCCATGTACTTGAACCCCTGCTTTTCGCATTATAGCGACGCTTTACCCCTAAAATTAATTAATCGAATTCCTTTTTCTATTTATTCGTTGGGACAATCACCCTAACCCTAGAGGTAGGGTAAGGGCTAGTTTGAGGATAAGGAATTAGAGGATCCACCTGCTTTTGCCCCCCTAGTTAATTTTTTTAATAGAAAATTCTTTCTTTTTTTATTATTTAATAAGAAGCATTGTAACAAATGAGGTCTTTCGCGATTTCCGTGTGGCTAGAAAGGCAAAAGGCAATAAGTATCTTATTTTTTCATTGAAATCTTCATTATTAATATGAATAAAATTATTCATATTAATGAATATGAAACTATTCATATCATAACGAATAGATGAAAAAGAAAATAAATCTATTCATTAAATAAGGAAATTCAGAAAAAAAAAGAAATCAATCCAAACAGTGGCGGCGAACTCATACGGAACTCCGTTCTATTTTGTTAGTTCTATTTATAAGAGGAGAGCATATGAAAAATGTAACCGATTCTTTCGTTTCCTTAGGTCACTGGCCATACGCCGGGAGTTTCGGGTTTAATACCGATATTTTAGCAACAAATCCAATAAATCTAAGTGTAGTGCTTGGTGTATTGATCTTTTTTGGAAAGGGAGTGTGTGCGAGTTGTTTATTTCAAAAAAAAGGCTGGATCTAACCAGCTGCACTTTTTTTATAGGAGAGTGAGGTGTACAATCTCGACGAATTACTTCTGAATAAATTAAGAAATCATATGTAAGAACTATAGCATTTCGTGACTTTTTTTATTGGTAAATCCACTTTGACTCTCTTCTCTATAAACCAATAATGTAGTATCATTAACATGGTTAAAGCAAAACCGTTTGAAGTCAAGACACAGCGTGGTACTCTTTCTACCACTGCGTTAGTAGGAGATGGCTTCAAAAAAGTTGTCAATTTATCTGATATAGAGCACTCATATCAATAAAGTGATTTGCGCTGAACTATTTACTGGAAAAGGGAAATGGGTGAGACACTCGCCCTTTTAAACAATGCTGAATCGGCAACCTATATTATATATATTATGTATATAAAGCGAAAGTATCAATAAAATAAGAAAAATTTTTTGGATTTGAAGAAAAAAGACAAAAAAGAAACAACTTTGCTGGCAATTACAAAATTTTGTTTGGTCGGAAGAACCCTCAGAATATCCTGATCTTGTTTCCGTTTCACTATCTTGGAATACGAACAGAGAGGAAGGGGTAGGCTCATTACATGAAAAGGTATAGGAACGCCCTATAAGTAACTGAGCGTGAGAGCCAAATGAATCGAAAGATTCATGTTTGGTTCGGGAAGAGATCACGAAGGTTGTGAAATAAATAGGACGGAAATCTACTTTCATTAAGTGATTTATTAGATAAT